AATACCCTTATGAGAAATTAATTACATCAGAGCGATTCCGGGGCCGAATCCACTTTGAATTTGATAAATGTATTGCTTGTGAAGTATGCGTTCGTGTATGTCCTATAGATCTACCCGTTGTTGATTGGAAATTTGAACCCGATATTCGAAAGAAACGGTTACTTAATTACAGCATTGATTTTGGAATCTGTATATTTTGTGGCAATTGCGTTGAGTATTGTCCAACAAATTGTTTATCAATGACTGAAGAATATGAACTTTCTACTTATGATCGTCACGAATTGAATTATAATCAAATTGCTTTGGGGCGTTTACCCATGTCAGTAATTGACGATTATACAATTCGAACAGTTTTGAATTAGCCTCAAATAAAAAATGGCTAGGTTTTTTTGTTTGATTAATAACTACAAATCAAAACTATTGATTGATTAGTTAGAATCACGATGAAATTTGGATTCAAAATAACGAGTCTCCACTCTACTAAAGAATGCAAGTGTTCTAATAATTATATCTCCATCGATCCATATTTATTAGGGTTGAATTCAATTAACATAGGATAAAAAAAAGTAACCCTCTTTTGCCTAGTCAGATCAACAAAGTCATGATATTTCTATTTTCTTATTATTTTACATAGAATGGATTTACCTGGACCAATACATGACTTTCTTTTAGTCTTCCTGGGATTGGGTCTTCTAGTAGGAAGCCTCGGAGTGGTATTACTTCCCAATCCAATTTATTCTGCCTTTTCTTTGGGATTGGTTTTTTTTTGTATATCCTTATTCTATATTCTCGCAAACTCCCACTTTGTAGCTGCGGCGCAGCTCCTGATTTATGTAGGAGCTATAAACGTTTTAATCCTATTTGCTGTGATGTTCATGAATGGTTCAGAATATTACAAAGATTTCTATCTTTCTACTATTGGAGATGGAATTACTTCGCTAATTTGTACAAGTATTTTAATTTCCCTAATTAGCACTATTCTAGATACGTCATGGTACGGGATTATTTGGGCTACAAGATCCAACCAGATTCTAGAACAAGATTTGATAAGTAATAGTCAACAAATTGGTATTCATTTATCAACTGATTTTTTTCTTCCATTTGAACTCATTTCAATAATTCTTTTAGTTGCTTTAATAGGTGCAATTGCTGTAGCTCGTCAATAAGAAATCTTTCAAAATAGGAATCAAACTCTATTTTTTTTTTCTAGATTTTTACATTCATTTGTGTTCCATTCTATTTGAATTCATGCCGAAAATTCAAATCGAAATGCTTTTATTTCAATCTATTAACAATATAATTATCTATTTGTTATATTTTAGTTAATTAAATTGATTGAATTGTTGTTCATATTGAACTGAATTGAGATTGCTAAGGAGTTAGTTAATCATGCTCGAACATGTACTTGTTTTGAGTGCCTATTTATTTTCTATCGGTATTTATGGATTGATCACGAGTCGAAATATGGTTAAAGCACTTATGTGTCTTGAACTTATATTGAATGCAGTTAATATAAATTTTGTAACATTTTCTGATTTTTTTGATAATCGTCAATTAAAAGGAACTATTTTTTCCATTTTTATTATAGCTATTGCAGCTGCTGAAGCAGCAATTGGATTGGCTATTGTTTCGTCAATTTATCGTAATAGAAAATCAATTCGTATTAACCAATCCAATTTGTTGAATAAATAAAATGAATTTAATATTATTTAATTAATTTGACTTAGCATATTTACCGCGTAAGATAGAAATAAAATTCTTTTTACAAAAACAAAAAAACTCAAAGTATCTTGGCTCTCTCTCAAAACATAAGTCAATCTAGAAATAGATTGATTAGAAAAAAAATTTTAATAACTTATTGATTTGTCTGGTAATTAAATAGAATTTATTTATTAAGTTTACTCGATTTACTAGATCGAAAATTTATGACATCCAAAAATGTATAGATCCAATGTCACATTCAGTAAAAATTTATGATACATGTATTGGGTGTACTCAATGTGTCCGAGCTTGTCCCACAGATGTATTAGAAATGATACCTTGGGACGGCTGTAAAGCTAAGCAAATTGCTTCTGCTCCAAGAACAGAGGATTGTGTAGGTTGTAAGCGATGTGAATCTGCCTGCCCAACGGATTTCTTGAGTGTTCGGGTTTATTTATGGCATGAAACAACCCGTAGCATGGGTCTAGCTTATTGATACGTTCCAGAAAAAAACTCCACTTGAATGCATTTGATTTTTTTATCGACAAAAACCCGTACTCAAAATACAAAATTTAGCTTTTGTTCGAGTACGGGTTTTTCTGGTCTAAGTGTATCTTGCCTTTACCACGAATTATTTTCCTTGGTTAACAATAATTGTAGTTTTTCCCATATTTTTGGGTTCTTTCATTTTCTTTCTTCCCCATAGAGGAAATAGAATAACCCGGTGGTATACTATAGGTATCTGTTTATTGGAACTTCTGTTAACGACCTATGTATTCTGTTATCATTTTCAATGGGA